GCTAGCGTAGCTTAAAACAAAGCATAACACTGAAGATGTTAAGATGGGCCCTGAAAAGCCCCGTAAGCACAAAGGTTTGGTCCTGACTTTACTGTCAGCTTTAGCTAAACTTACACATGCAAGTATCCGCACCCCCGTGAGAATGCCCTAACAGTCATCCATGCGAAGACAAGGAGCTGGTATCAGGCTCACCCACAAAGCCCACGACGCCTTGCTCAGCCACACCCCCAAGGGAATTCAGCAGTGATTAACATTAAGCCATGAGTGAAAACTTGACTTAGTTAAAGCTAAGAGGGCCGGTAAAACTCGTGCCAGCCACCGCGGTTATACGATAGGCCCAAGTTGACAGACCCCGGCGTAAAGCGTGGTTAGGGAAAATTTAAAACTAAAGCCGAACACCTTCAGGGCAGTCATACGCTTCCGAAGGCACGAAGCCCCTCCACGAAAGTGGCTTTACTACCCCCGACCCCACGAAAGCTAGGACACAAACTGGGATTAGATACCCCACTATGCCTAGCCGTAAACATTGATAGAATTATACACCCTTCTATCCGCCTGGATATTACGAGCATTAGCTTGAAACCCAAAGGACTTGGCGGTACTTTAGATCCCCCTAGAGGAGCCTGCTCTATAACCGATAACCCCCGTTAAACCTCACCCTCCCTTGTTTTTTCCGCCTATATACCACCGTCGTCAGCTCACCCTGTGAAGGTCTAATAGTAAGCAAAATTGGCACAGCCCAGAACGTCAGGTCGAGGTGTAGCGCATGGGAGGGGAAGAAGTGGGCTACATTCGCTAACTTAGCGAATTACGGACGATGAATTGAAAACATTCATCCTTGAAGGAGGATTTAGCAGTAAGTGGAAAATAGAGTGTTCCACTGAAATCGGCTCTGAAGTGCGTACACACCGCCCGTCACTCTCTCCAAGCTCACCCACCCATTCAACATAACTAATTACCCATAAACTGCAAAGGAGAGGCAAGTCGTAACATGGTAAGTGTACCGGAAGGTGCACTTGGAAAAATCAGAGTATAGCTAAAATAGTATAGCATTTCCCTTACACTGAAAAGTCATCCGTGCGAACCGGATTACCCTGACGCCCACTAGCTAGCCCGTCCTAGCAAAATCAACAATCCAATGTAAATAACCCCAAACACACATCACCTTCCACTAAACAAAGCATTTTTCCCCCTTAGTATGGGAGACAGAAAAGGAACTATCGGAGCAATAGAGAAAGTACCGCAAGGGAACGCTGAAAGAGAAATGAAACAACCCAGTGAAGCCTAAAAAAGCAGAGATTTTACCTCGTACCTTTTGCATCATGATTTAGCTAGTACTACCCAAGCAAAGAGCACTTTAGTTTGGGCCCCCGAAACTAGGTGAGCTACTCCAAGACAGCCTATCAATAGGGCAAACCCGTCTCTGTGGCAAAAGAGTGGGAAGAGCTTCGAGTAAAGGTGACAGACCTACCGAACCTAGTTATAGCTGGTTGCCTGAGAAATGGATAGGAGTTCAGCCTCTAGGCTTCTTTATTCGCTAAGGCTCCATTCCGGCATCCTCACCGAGATTCTAAAGAAACCTAGAGAGTTATTCAAAGGGGGTACAGCCCCTTTGAAACAAGACACAACTTTCCCAGGAGGGTAAAGATCATAATTACTAAAGGTAATCTAATGCCTAAGTGGGCCTAAAAGCAGCCATCCCTACAGAAAGCGTTACAGCTCAAGCATTAAACCTCAACCACATATCCGGATAACCCAATCCTAGCCCCCTAACACTATCAGGCCGTCTCATGCAAACATGAGAGCGCACATGCTAATATGAGTAACAAGAGAGCACCCGCCTCTCTCCTCGCACACGTGTAAATCGGAACGAACCCCCACCGAAACTTAACGGACCCAAACGAAGAGGGTAATGAACTTTAAACAAAGAACTGGAAAACCATTCAACAAACAACCGTTAACCCCACACTGGTGTGCCCCCGGGGAAAGACTAAAAGAAAAAGAAGGAACTCGGCAAACCTTATCAAGCCTCGACTGTTTACCAAAAACATCGCCTTTTGCAAAAACAAAGAATAAAAGGTCGAGCCTGCCCAGTGACTATATGTTCAACGGCCGCGGTATTTTAACCGTGCAAAGGTAGCGCAATCACTTGTCTTTTAAATGAAGACCTGTATGAATGGTATTACGAGGGCTTAACTGTCTCCTTTTTCAAGTCAGTGAAATTGATCTCCCCGTGCAGAAGCGGGGATAAAACCATAAGACGAGAAGACCCTATGGAGCTTTAAGACACTGAGCCATATCAAGTTAAACACCCCCAAACAAGGGACTAAACTTATTGAAATCATTGGCCGTATGTCTTCGGTTGGGGCGACCATGGGGAAACAAAAAACCCCCACGTGGAATGGGAGCACAACTACTCCTACAGTCAAGAGCCACCACTCTAACAAACAGAATTTCTGACCAATAACTGATCCGGCAACGCCGATCAACGGACCAAGTTACCCTAGGGATAACAGCGCAATCCCCTTTTAGAGCCCCTATCGACAAGGGGGTTTACGACCTCGATGTTGGATCAGGACATCCCAATGGTGCAGCCGCTATTGAAGGTTCGTTTGTTCAACGATTAAAGTCCTACGTGATCTGAGTTCAGACCGGAGAAATCCAGGTCAGTTTCTATCTATGATATGTTCTTTTCTAGTACGAAAGGACCGAAAAGAAGAGGCCAATGCTCAAAGCACGCCTCACCTCCCCCTATTGAAAGCAACTAAAATAGGCAGAAGGGCATACCCCTTCATGCCTAGATAGCGGCATGTTGGTGTGGCAGAGCCCGGTTACTGCAAAAGACCTAAGCCCTTTCAACAGAGGTTCAAGTCCTCTCTCCAACTATGATCAAGCCCCTAGTAGAGTACATTCTAAACCCCCTAGCTTACATCGTACCAGTCCTACTGGCTGTAGCTTTCCTGACCCTTATCGAACGGAAAGTTCTAGGCTATATACAACTACGAAAAGGTCCCAACATCGTCGGACCATACGGCCTCCTCCAACCAATCGCAGACGGAGTTAAACTATTTATTAAAGAACCCGTACGCCCCTCTACAGCTTCCCCCGTTCTCTTCCTCCTAGCCCCCATGCTAGCCCTCACCCTTGCACTCACTCTTTGGTCCCCCATACCCCTCCCACACCCTGTTGTTGACCTTAACCTAGCAATTTTATTTATCCTTGCTATGTCAAGTCTAACGGTTTATTCCATCTTAGGCTCAGGATGAGCATCAAATTCAAAATACGCTCTGATTGGCGCACTACGGGCCGTAGCCCAGACTATTTCTTACGAAGTAAGCCTAGGCCTCATTCTCCTAAACGCAATTATCTTTACAGGGGGATTTACCTTACAAACCTTCAGCACTGCCCAAGAAGCCATCTGACTAATTATCCCAGCCTGACCCCTAGCAGCAATATGATATATTTCTACTCTAGCAGAGACTAACCGAGCCCCCTTCGATCTCACAGAGGGGGAATCTGAACTAGTCTCTGGCTTTAATGTCGAATATGCGGGAGGTCCTTTTGCACTCTTTTTCCTAGCAGAATATGCTAACATTCTCCTCATGAATACCCTTTCCGCCATGCTTTTCCTAGGCGCCTCTCATATCCCCGCAATGCCCGCTCTTACGACAGCTAACCTAATGATTAAAGCGGCTCTCCTCTCAATGGTATTCCTATGAGTCCGAGCCTCCTACCCACGATTTCGATACGATCAGCTCATGCACCTCATCTGAAAAAACTTCCTCCCCCTCACCCTAGCCTTAGTAATTTGACATCTCGCCCTCCCCATTGCATTTGCAGGCCTACCACCTCATCTGTAAGTACAGGATTCGTGCCTGAATTTTTAAGGACCACTTTGATAGAGTGAACTATGGGGGTTAAAGTCCCCCCGACTCCTTAGAGAGAAGGGGTTTGAACCCTACCTAAAGAGATCAAAACTCTTTGTGCTTCCACTACACCACTCCCTAGTAAAATAAGCTAAATCAAGCTATTGGGCCCATACCCCGAAAATGTAGGTTAAAACCCTTCTTTTACTAATGAGCCCCTACATCTTAGCCACCCTCCTATTTAGCCTCGGCCTAGGCACCACCATTACGTTCGCAAGCTCCCACTGACTCCTTGCATGAATAGGACTAGAGATAAATACCCTCGCCATTATTCCCCTAATGGCACAAAACCACCACCCGCGAGCGGTCGAGGCCACCACCAAATATTTCCTTACCCAGGCAACCGCAGCCGCAATGCTCCTGTTTGCCAGCACAACCAATGCTTGACTTACCGGCGAATGAAGCATTGAACAAATAACTCACCCTGTCCCGACCACAATGATAATTATTGCCCTGGCACTAAAAATTGGTCTCGCCCCAGTCCACGCTTGACTACCAGAAGTTCTCCAAGGACTAGACCTGACCACAGGTCTTATCTTATCTACATGACAAAAACTTGCACCCTTCGCCCTACTCCTTCAAATTCACCCTGCGGACCCAACAATCCTTATAGGACTGGGACTGGCTTCTACGCTGGTTGGTGGCTGAGGCGGTCTAAACCAAACTCAGCTCCGAAAAATCCTGGCCTACTCTTCAATCGCCCACCTTGGATGAATGATTCTGATTCTGCAATTCTCACCATCTCTAACCCTCCTAGCCCTTCTTACGTACTTCATCATGACATTTTCAACCTTCCTGGTGTTTAAACTTAACAAAGCCACAAACATCAACTCACTCGCTACCTCCTGAGCAAAAACCCCTGCCCTTACAGCCCTCACCCCTCTCATCCTACTGTCTCTCGGAGGACTTCCCCCTTTAACAGGTTTTATGCCAAAGTGACTAATTCTCCAAGAACTCTCAAAACAAGACCTGGCCCCAGTAGCAACCGTAGCCGCCCTTAGCGCCCTCTTAAGCCTGTACTTTTACTTGCGCTTAACCTATGCCATGACTCTGACAATATCCCCAAATAACCTCACCGGAACCGCCACCTGACGCCTCCCCTCTCTACAACTTACCCTCCCTCTGGCCACATCCCTAATTGCTACACTCTGCCTCCTACCCCTAACTCCTGCCGCAACAGCATTACTTACTCTTTAAGGGACTTAGGATAGCACTAGTCCAAGAGCCTTCAAAGCCCTCAGCGGGGGTGAAAATCCCCCAGGCCCTGACTAAGACTTGCGGGACACTACCCCACATCTCCTGCATGCAAAACAGACACTTTAATTAAGCTAAAACCTTCCTAGACAGGCAGGCCTCGATCCTACAAACTCTTAGTTAACAGCTAAGCGCCCAAACCAGCGAGCATCCGTCTACTTTCCCCGCCTCCTTTCGTCGGGAGAGGCGGGGAAAGCCCCGGCAGACGATTAGTCTGCTCCTGAAGATTTGCAATCTTTCGTGCTAAAACACCTCAGAGCTTGGTAAGAAGAGGGCTCAAACCTCTGTATATGGGGCTACAATCCACCGCTTACTCAGCCATCCTACCTGTGGCAATCACCCGCTGATTTTTCTCAACAAACCATAAAGACATCGGCACCCTCTACCTAGTATTTGGTGCATGATCTGGAATAGTTGGCACGGCCTTAAGCTTGCTTATCCGAGCCGAACTAAGCCAACCAGGGTCCCTTCTCGGCGACGACCAAGTTTATAACGTAATTGTTACGGCCCATGCCTTCATTATAATCTTCTTTTTAGTAATACCAGTCATGATTGGAGGGTTCGGAAACTGACTTATCCCCCTAATGATCGGAGCCCCCGATATAGCGTTCCCCCGAATGAATAACATAAGCTTCTGACTTCTTCCCCCTTCTCTCCTACTACTCCTGTCTTCTTCGGCAGTTGAAGCTGGAGCCGGAACTGGCTGAACAGTCTACCCCCCACTAGCTGGTAACCTAGCGCATGCCGGGGCATCAGTTGACCTAACCATCTTCTCCCTTCACCTAGCAGGTGTTTCCTCAATTCTTGGGGCCATTAACTTCATCACAACAATTATTAATATGAAACCTGCAGGTATCTCTCAATACCAAACCCCTCTGTTCGTCTGAGCAGTCCTAATTACAGCTGTTCTTCTACTCCTATCTCTGCCAGTCCTTGCTGCCGGCATTACAATGCTTCTAACTGATCGAAATCTTAATACCACTTTCTTTGACCCCGGAGGAGGAGGAGATCCTATTCTTTACCAACATCTATTCTGATTCTTCGGACACCCAGAAGTCTACATTCTTATCCTCCCAGGATTCGGAATGATTTCCCACATCGTTGCCTACTACGCCGGTAAAAAAGAACCCTTCGGCTACATGGGCATGGTATGAGCCATGATGGCCATCGGCCTACTAGGCTTTATTGTCTGAGCCCACCACATGTTTACAGTTGGAATGGACGTAGACACACGAGCATACTTTACATCCGCAACTATAATTATCGCAATCCCAACTGGCGTAAAAGTCTTTAGCTGACTTGCGACCCTTCACGGAGGTGACCTAAAATGGGACGCCCCATTCTTATGAGCTCTCGGCTTTATCTTCCTCTTTACAGTGGGAGGTCTTACTGGGATCGTCCTCGCCAATTCCTCTCTAGACATCGTACTCCACGACACGTACTACGTTGTAGCCCACTTCCACTACGTACTCTCCATGGGTGCTGTCTTTGCCATTCTTGGCGGGTTCGTTCACTGATTCCCGCTATTTACAGGGTATACCCTACACGAAACATGAACAAAAATTCACTTCTGAGTAATGTTTGCAGGTGTAAACGTTACATTCTTCCCACAGCACTTCCTTGGACTAGCTGGAATGCCTCGACGGTATTCCGACTACCCAGACGCCTATACTCTTTGAAACACAGTCTCCTCTATTGGATCCCTCATCTCACTTGTAGCAGTAGTCGTGTTCCTATATATCCTCTGAGAAGCATTTGTTTCTAAACGTGAAGTTCAGTCAGTAGAACTAGCTGAATATAACCTAGAATGACTTCACGGCTGCCCTCCTCCCTACCACACATTCGAGGAGCCTGCATTCGTAATGGTTCAGACTAACTGACGAGAAAGGGAGGATTCGAACCCCCGTAGGCTGGTTTCAAGCCAACCACATTAACCACTCTGCCACTTTCTTTATAAGAAACTAGTAAAATTACTATTACACTGCTTTGTCAAGGCAGAGTTGTGGGTGGGACTCCCGCGTTTCTTGATTAAACAATGGCACATCCCTCACAGCTAGGATTCCAAGATGCAGCTTCACCCCTAATAGAAGAACTTCTACACTTCCACGACCATGCCCTAATAATCCTGTTCCTAATTAGCTCATTTGTACTTTACATTATTGTGGTTATAATTTCAACTTCCCTTACCAACAAATATGTGCTAGACTCCCAAGAGATCGAGATTATCTGAACGGTGCTCCCCGCCGTCATTCTTATTCTCATCGCCCTCCCCTCCCTTCGGATCCTTTACCTAATGGACGAGATCAATGACCCACACCTGACAATTAAAGCCGTAGGACATCAATGATACTGAAGCTACGAATACACAGACTACGAAGACCTAGGCTTCGATTCTTATATAATCCCCACCAATGACCTCGCCCCTGGCCAATTCCGGCTGCTTGAAGCAGATCACCGAATGGTAGTCCCAGTTGAGTCACCCGTTCGAGTCCTAATTTCCGCTGACGACGTCCTCCACTCATGAGCTGTCCCCTCCCTAGGAGTAAAAATAGACGCAGTGCCCGGACGACTAAACCAAACAGCCTTCATTACATCCCGACCAGGAGTGTTCTACGGCCAGTGTTCCGAAATCTGCGGAGCTAATCACAGCTTCATGCCCATTGTAGTTGAAGCAGTTCCACTAGAACACTTTGAGAACTGATCATCCCTGATACTTGAAGACGCCTCGCTAAGAAGCTAAATTGGGCATAGCGTTAGCCTTTTAAGCTAAAGATTGGTGGCCCCCACCCACCCCTAGCGACATGCCTCAGCTCAACCCAGCACCCTGGCTTGCTATCCTGGTCTTTACATGATCAGTCTTCTTAATCGTCATTCCCCCAAAAGTTATGGCACACACCTTTCCAAACGAACCAACCCTTCAAAGCACCGAAAAACCTAAAACAGAATCCTGAAACTGACCATGGCACTAAACTTCTTCGACCAATTTATATCTCCTGTTTACCTAGGCATCCCCCTAATAGCCCTGGCCCTAACACTGCCCTGAATCCTCTTCCCTACCCCCACACTCCGATGACTAAATAATCGACTACTCACTCTACAAAACTGATTTATCGGGCGATTCACCCACGAACTACTCCTTCCAGTAAACGTCCCCGGACACAAATGAGCACTACTTCTAGCATCCCTTATGCTATTCCTAATTTCCCTAAACATGCTAGGACTACTCCCATACACCTTCACCCCTACCACACAGCTCTCACTAAATATGGGCCTAGCCGTTCCCTTCTGATTAGCAACAATCATTATCGGGATGCGAAACCAACCAACTGAATCTCTAGGACATCTTCTACCAGAAGGAACTCCTACTCTTCTTATTCCAGTCCTAATTATTATCGAAACTATTAGCCTATTTATTCGACCCCTCGCCCTTGGAGTTCGACTAACAGCCAATCTTACAGCCGGCCACCTTTTAATTCAGCTAATCGCAACAGGTGCATCCGTCCTCCTTCCACTAATGCCCACCGTTGCAATCCTAACAGGAATCTTACTATTCCTACTGACCCTTCTAGAAGTTGCCGTCGCAATAATCCAAGCTTACGTTTTCGTTCTTCTCCTAAGCCTTTACCTACAAGAAAACGTCTAATGGCCCACCAAGCACACGCATACCATATAGTTGACCCCAGCCCCTGGCCTTTAACAGGAGCAGTTGCTGCCCTACTAATGACATCAGGTCTCGCCATCTGATTCCACTTCCACTCCACAACACTAATAACTGTCGGACTCATTCTCCTTCTTCTAACAATGTACCAATGATGACGAGACGTCGTCCGAGAAGGAACCTTTCAAGGTCACCATACACCCCCTGTACAAAAAGGACTCCGATACGGTATGATTCTTTTTATTACCTCAGAAGTATTTTTCTTTGTAGGCTTCTTCTGAGCCTTTTACCACGCCAGCCTGGCTCCAACTCCCGAGCTAGGCGGCTGCTGACCACCCACAGGAATTACGACCCTTGACCCCTTCGAAGTTCCCCTGCTAAACACAGCAGTCCTTCTCGCTTCCGGGGTAACAGTAACTTGAGCCCACCATAGCATTATGGAAGGGAACCGAAAAGAAACAGTCCACTCCTTAACACTAACAATTCTCCTAGGCTTCTATTTTACCTTCCTCCAAGGACTAGAATACTATGAAGCTCCCTTTACAATTGCAGACGGAGTGTACGGATCCACATTCTTTGTAGCCACAGGCTTCCACGGACTCCATGTTATCATCGGCTCCACATTCCTAGCCATCTGCCTCCTTCGACAAGTACGCTACCATTTCACAAGCGACCACCACTTCGGATTCGAAGCAGCTGCCTGATACTGACACTTTGTAGACGTTGTCTGACTATTCCTGTACGTCTCCATCTACTGATGAGGATCATAATCTTTCTAGTATTAATCTTAGTATAAGTGACTTCCAATCACCCGGTCTTGGTTAAAATCCAAGGAAAGATAATGAACCTGCTTACATTTATCATAATCCTCACCGCCCTACTTTCCGGCGTCCTAGCACTTGTCTCTTTCTGACTCCCCCTAATATCGCCCGACTACGAAAAGCTCTCCCCTTACGAATGTGGCTTTGACCCCCTCGGATCAGCCCGTCTCCCATTTTCACTCCGCTTCTTTCTAGTCGCCATTCTCTTCCTGCTCTTCGATCTGGAAATTGCCCTCCTACTACCTCTTCCCTGGGGAGACCAACTACCATCCCCCCTCCTTACCTTTCTCTGAGCCTCCGCCGTACTAGCCCTCCTAACACTAGGCCTAATTTACGAATGACTCCAAGGAGGCCTAGAGTGGGCTGAATAGGCAATTAGTCTAAGAAAAACACTTGATTTCGGCTCAAGAACTTGTGGTTAAAGTCCATAATTGCCTAATGACCCCTGTTCACTTCGCTTTTTCAACCACCTTCATGCTCGGCCTAACAGGTTTAGCATTCCACCGAACCCACCTACTCTCAGCCCTCTTGTGCCTAGAAGCGATAATACTCTCCCTCTTTATTGCCCTCTCGACCTGAACCCTTCAATTAGGTTCAACCAGCTTTTCGGCCTCTCCCATGCTTCTCCTCGCTTTCTCAGCTTGTGAAGCAAGCGCAGGGCTAGCCCTTCTAGTAGCAACCTCCCGGACTCACGGGAGCGACCGCCTACAGAGCCTAAACCTCCTACAATGCTAAAAATCCTCATCCCTACACTTATGCTTGTTCCCACAACCTGACTGGCACCCGCGAAATGGTTGTGACCCACCACTCTGGCCCACAGTCTTATTATTGCCTTAGCCAGCCTAACCTGATTAGAGAACCTTTCGGAAACAGGGTGAACCTCTTTAAACCTCTATATGGCCACAGATCTCCTATCGACCCCTCTACTTGTCCTCACCTGCTGACTCCTCCCACTTATGATCCTAGCCAGCCAGAATCACACAGCCCTTGAGCCAATTAACCGGCAACGAATATATATTACTCTCCTCACATCCCTACAAATCTTTCTCATCATAGCATTCAGTGCCACCGAGATTATTATATTCTATGTTATATTTGAAGCCACCCTTATTCCTACCTTAGTAATTATTACTCGCTGAGGCAACCAAACGGAACGACTTAATGCAGGCACTTACTTCTTATTCTACACGCTAGCAGGTTCCCTACCTCTCCTCGTCGCCCTACTGCTCCTCCAAAATAGTACAGGAACACTATCACTCCTCACCCTCCAATACGCTGCCCCTCTACAACTAACGTCTTACGCCGATAAATTATGATGAGCAGGCTGCTTACTAGCCTTCCTAGTAAAAATACCTCTCTACGGTGTACACCTTTGACTCCCGAAAGCACACGTAGAAGCCCCCATCGCAGGGTCAATGATTCTTGCCGCCGTACTTCTTAAACTAGGCGGCTACGGAATAATGCGCATGATGATTATACTAGATCCATTAACCAAAGAACTCAGCTACCCCTTTATCGTCTTCGCCTTGTGAGGAGTAATTATAACCGGCTCCATCTGTCTACGACAGACAGACCTAAAATCCCTAATTGCCTACTCATCTGTAAGTCATATAGGCCTCGTTGCAGGCGGAATCCTCATCCAAACACCTTGAGGCTTTACAGGGGCCCTCATCCTTATAATCGCACACGGTCTTACATCCTCCGCCCTATTCTGCTTAGCAAACACGAACTATGAACGAACCCATAGCCGAACAATAGTTTTAGCACGAGGCCTACAAATGGTGCTTCCCCTTATAACAACCTGATGATTTATTGCCAGCCTTGCAAACCTAGCCTTACCGCCCCTCCCAAATCTTATAGGAGAGCTCATGATTCTTACCTCCCTATTTAACTGATCCTACTGAACACTAGCACTAACAGGAGCCGGGACCTTAATTACTGCAGGATACTCACTCTATATGTTCCTAATAACCCAACGGGGGCCTCTCCCAAACCACATCATCGCCCTCAACCCCTCACACTCACGCGAACACCTACTCATCGCCCTCCACCTTCTCCCCCTGATTCTTCTTATCCTCAAACCCGAACTAATTTGAGGTTGAACCGCCTGTAGATATAGTTTAAAGCTAAAACATTAGACTGTGGCTCTAAAGATGGGGGTTAAAATCCCCCTACTTACCGAGAGAGTCTCGCTAGAAACGAAAACTGCTAATTTTCGCGACCCTGGTTGGACCCCAGGGCTCACTCGAACAGCTTCTAAAGGATAACAGCTCATCCGCTGGTCTTAGGAACCAGAAACTCTTGGTGCAAATCCAAGTAGCAGCTAATGACTTCCACCTCCGTAACAATAACAACAAGCCTAATCATTATCTTCTCCCTACTCGCCTACCCCGTATTTACAACCCTCTCCCCCCAACCCCAAGCCCCTAACTGAGCAGTTACACAAGTCAAAACTGCGGTTAAACTGGCATTTTTCGTCAGCCTCCTCCCCCTCTTTCTATTTATAAACGAGGGGGCCGAAACAATTATTACTAACTGGAACTGAATAAATACCCTCACTTTTGACGTCAATATCAGCCTTAAATTTGACCACTACTCGATTATTTTTACCCCTATTGCACTCTACGTGACATGATCTATTCTTGAATTTGCTTCATGATATATGCATGCCGACCCCTACATGAATCGATTCTTTAAATACCTACTAGTCTTCCTCATCGCTATGATTATTCTAGTTACAGCAAACAACATGTTTCAACTATTTATCGGCTGAGAAGGCGTTGGAATCATGTCTTTCCTCCTAATCGGCTGATGATACGGACGTGCAGATGCAAATACAGCAGCCCTACAAGCTGTTGTATATAACCGGGTTGGGGATATTGGCCTTATTCTTGCCATAGCATGAATGGCAACTAACCTAAACTCCTGAGAAATACAACAAATATTTGCAGCCGCCAAAGACCTCGACCTAACCCTGCCACTTTTAGGCCTAATTGTTGCCGCCACCGGCAAATCCGCACAATTTGGCCTTCACCCCTGACTCCCCTCTGCCATGGAGGGCCCCACACCGGTCTCTGCCCTACTTCACTCTAGCACAATGGTCGTTGCTGGTATTTTTCTACTAATTCGAATGAGCCCCCTTTTAGAAAACAATCAGACGGCTCTTACCCTCTGCCTCTGCCTCGGAGCACTAACCACCCTATTTACCGCCACCTGCGCCCTAACCCAAAATGATATCAAAAAAATCGTTGCATTCTCAACATCAAGCCAACTTGGGCTAATGATAGTAACAATTGGGCTTAATCAACCCCAACTTGCCTTCCTTCACATCTGTACGCACGCCTTCTTCAAAGCTATGCTTTTCCTCTGCTCCGGCTCAATTATCCATAGCCTAAATGACGAACAGGACATCCGCAAAATAGGAGGAATGCATCACCTCACCCCCTTCACCTCTTCCTGCTTAACCGTTGGAAGCCTCGCACTAACAGGAACCCCCTTCTTAGCGGGCTTTTTCTCTAAAGATGCCATTATTGAGGCACTCAACACATCCCATCTTAACGCCTGAGCCCTCACACTGACCCTCCTTGCCACCTCATTCACAGCCATCTACAGCCTTCGTGTCGTTTTCTTCGTGGCCATGGGCCACCCCCGATTCAACGCTCTTTCCCCCATTAACGAAAACAACCCCACAGTAATTAACCCCATCAAACGACTAGCCTGAGGAAGCATTATTGCCGGCCTCCTAATCACCTCTAATATTACTCCCTTAAAAACACCTATCATGTCTATACCTCCCCTGCTAAAACTAGCAGCCCTAATCGTCACTATCCTCGGCCTTCTCACCGCGCTAGAATTGGCATCACTAACAAGCAAACAATTTAAGCCTACCCCGGCTCGGGCCCCCCACCACTTCTCTAATATGCTTGGCTTCTATCCCCACATCATTCACCGCTTTGCACCAAAACTTAACCTGATCCTAGGACAAACCATCGCCGGCCAATTAGTCGACCAAACCTGACTAGAAAAAGCCGGTCCTAAAGCCCTCGCCTCGGCCAACATGCCTCTAATTACGACCACAAGTAATATTCAACAAGGTGTTATTAAAACCTACCTCGCCTTGTTCCTCCTCACCATAGCCCTCGCTATCCTAGTAGTCTCCTACTAAACTGCCCGAACAGTCCCACGACTTAATCCTCGGGTTAATTCAAGAACTACAAACAAAGTGAGAAGAAGTGCCCACGCGCTAATCACTAACAAACCTCCCCCCGAAGAATACATTAAGGCTACTCCACCCGTATCCCCTCGAAACACGGAGAAAGTCTCCATATCGTCCACGGGAACTCAAGAAGTTTCATATCAGCCCCCTCAAAAGAACATACATCCTAAAGCCACTCCTACCATATAAACCAAGATGTACATAGCAACAGCTGGGCTTCCCCAAGTCTCCGGATAAGGCTCAGCGGCCAAAGCCGCTGAATAAGCAAAGACAACCAACATTCCCCCCAAATAAATTAAAAAGAGCACCAGTGACAAAAAGGAGCCCCCATGGGCTACCAGAACACAACACCCCATGCCCGCTACAGCAACCAGACCCAAAGCAGCGAAATAAGGAGAAGGGTTAGAAGCAACCGCGACTAGTCCTAATACTAAACAAATTAACAGCACACACAATGCATAAGTCATAATTCCTGCCAGGATTTTAACCAGGACTAATGGCTTGAAAAACCACCGTTGTTATTCAACTACAAGAACCCTAATGGCAAGTCTTCGAAAAACACACCCACTGCTAAAAATCGCTAACGACGCTCTAGTCGATCTCCCAAGTCCCGCCAACATTTCAGTATGATGAAACTTCGGTTCCCTGCTTGGTCTCTGTTTAGCTTCCCAAATCCTCACAGGACTATTCCTTGCAATGCACTACACGCCCGACGTCGAATCAGCATTCAACTCAGTCGCCCATATTTGCCGGGACGTAAACTTCGGATGACTCATCCGCAACATGCACGCAAACGGTGCCTCTTTCTTCTTCATTTGCCTCTACCTCCACATCGGACGAGGCCTGTACTACGGCTCATACCTTTTTGTAGAGACATGAAACGTCGGTGTAGTCCTCCTCCTCCTCGTAATGATGACTGCCTTCGTTGGCTACGTCCTTCCCTGAGGACAAATGTCCTTCTGAGGGGCCACTGTCATCACTAACCTACTCTCAGCAGTTCCATACGTAGGCACAACACTCGTTGAATGAATTTGAGGGGGCTTCTCAGTAGACAATGCTACTCTCACTCGGTTCTTCGCCTTTCACTTCCTATTCCCCTTTGTTATCTTAGCGGCAGCGGTTCTCCACCTACTATTCCTTCATGAAACTGGGTCAAACAACCCAATTGGCCTAAACTCTAATGCAGACAAAATCTCGTTCCATCCGTACTTTACGTATAAAGACCTCCTCGGCTTTGCCGTTCTCCTTATAGGCCTTACCTCCCTAGCACTCTTCTCCCCGAACCTCTTAGGAGACCCAGACAATTTTACACCCGCCAATCCAATGGTTACCCCTCCCCACATCAAGCCTGAATGATACTTCCTGTTTGCATACGCAATCCTTCGTTCTATTCCTAACAAATTAGGAGGAGTATTGGCTCTCCTGGCCTCTATTCTGATCCTGATAGTCGTCCCCTTCCTCCACACATCTAAACAACGAGCCCTGACATTCCGACCGGCCTCACAATTCCTATTCTGAACACTTGTTGCAGACGTAGTCGTCCTAACCTGAATCGGAGGCATGCCAGCAGAACAACCTTTCATTATCATTGGCCAAGTAGCCTCTGTACTCTACTTCTCCTTGTTCCTAGTCCTATTCCCCCTTGCAGGATGGGCAGAAAACAAAGTCCTTGGATGAACCTGCATCAGTAGCTCAGCGTTTAGAGCATCGGTCTTGTAAGCCGGTGGCGGAGGTTAAAGTCCTCCCTTTTGCTCAAAGGAGAAGGAATTTAACCTCCACCCCTAACTCCCAAAGCTAGGATTCTACTTAAACTATCCTCTGATGTACATGCAGACAAGTTTGTCTTTCATATACATGTATGTACTTACACCATATATATGTATCTAGGGCATATACATTAATACACTCAAGGGCATATATATATTTATAATAAAGGTATTGTACTACACCATACATATATCAACATTTACACTATGTACTAGACATAAACCATAGTAATAGGCAGTACATAACCTGCTTTCTAGGACTGGCGAAATAGAATAACCCCACATAACAACTCATAGGCAAACCTATACCAAGTACGGACATCCTATAATATTAAACAGAATTGCGCAGTAAGAGCCTACCAACAAGCTCATTACTTAATGTTAACGGTTATTGAGGATGAGGGACAAGAATTGTGGGGTTTTCACCCGGTGAACTATTACTGGCATTTGGTTCCGAACTCAGAGGCATAACTTGATATTACCCCCCATTTCAATTCTTGACAGATTGCATAGATTGTTGGTGGAGTACATATTACCCTTTAAGCCACATGCCGAGCACTCTCTCCACAGGGGTCAGGTTATTTTTTTTTTTTTTTTCCTTTTCACTTGGCATTTGAGAGTGCATACAAATAGAAGTTGACAAGGTCGTACATTTTCCTCGCATAAGTAAATAGTATGAATGGTGAAAAGATTTGTTAAGAGACTTTACATAAAAGACTTTCATGGACATAACCGTAAAATCAACCGTAAAATCCTTAAGGATTACCCCCTTCTTTTTTTTCCGTCAAACCCCCCCACCCCCCTTAAACTCCTAAGATCACTAACACTCCTGCAAACCCCCCGGGAAACAGGAAAATCTGGAGTGGGGCACTTTACGCTTTAAAACCCAAATATATATATTATTGAAATATTTCACAAA